ATCCTTATTATTATTATTATTTTATATTATTTAAATATTTATTTTATTTATTTTCGTTTTTCATCAAAGCAAATACAAATATGGTCATTTTCATTTCTTCAACTAGTATCGATGGAGATGGATAAAGACACATGTGGATTAGTACAATTATTGGTAGCGTCATATTCAGGATTCTAAGAGAGACCTCACTCAATTTGGCCTTTTCGATTCCTCCCGATCCGTATAATGAAATCGAATCGAGTACCCTATCTTTCCCGGTAGCACATACACAAATAGAATTCTTATTTGTACGATACAAAATGACTTTAATTTCTTTGATAAAATCCTTTTAATCGGAAAAGTCTCTTCTTTTTTGGCTCCGATTTTGTGTAACCTCAATTATTTGAAACAATCTATCTCATTCAAATTGTACACTGAAGTTTTGATATATTATATGGATCCCATTCCTAATTCAATCAAGTAAAGAGTATATTAATAAAATAAAAATCAAATAAAGACTCTGCCTCTCTTAGAGAGAGAGGGAATGGATAATCTTTTTTAAGGGTTTATGCCGAAGAAAAAACAAACTCTAAAAAAAAAAAGTGAATTTGGTAGAATATTCGATTTTTTTTATACTGTACTAGGACTTATCTTTATCACACTTTTTTTTTTGTTTTCCAATCCAATAAGATTAGATCATTCAAAAAAGGAGTTTAGAACATAACTCCCCCTTTCCCATTTCGCTTCTATTGTTTGTTTGTTTTTGTTTTGTTTGTAACTTATGTAAGTTTAAAGACGATTAGATGATACTTAGTCAGATGATTGTACAAGGAAGGAGATAGTTTTATGGAAAAGAATGATAAATAAAGTAACAAAGTAAGGAAATTTTCGATTGGATCAGGAATCCATTTTTGGATTTGGTATGAATAAATGATCTTTCTATGTTATACTATTCAATTCTCGACGATAAATCGATTTGAGAGTTCAGATATTGTTATTCATGATATTGATCTGATTCGATATCATCGAGATGGAATTCATCCCATTGAATTTAGAGGCGAAAGATTTCTCATCTCTTATGGGATTAAATCCCGAATTATTGTGAAGTAAAGAAAAACGAAACGATGAGATTATGGAAGTAAATATTCTCGCATTTATTGCTACTGCACTGTTCATTCTAGTTCCTACTGCTTTTTTACTTATAATATATGTAAAAACTGTTAGTCAAAGTGATTAATTTGAATGAAACTTGACTTCTTAGTTCTTCTCAATATCAAGAATTAACGAAATAAAATGAAAAGAATTCCAATTTTGCGTTTTAGCTGAAATGAGCGAACTAGAATCAGCAGGATTCTATGAGATCCGATAGTATGGTAGAAAGTAATATATTTACTACCATACTATCTATTTTTGTTATTCTAGTATATAAAGTTGTACTGTAGAAAGATCTGGGCTTAATATGGATCAATCTAGAATGTCATCTTCATATTCATATATAGATAGATATATAGACAATAGATATTAATTATCTATATGGAATGTACATAAGGTTCAAATTTGATTTCTTTTCTTCATATGTTTGATTTGTGTTGGTTCCAATTAATCTGGAATAGTTGAAAGGCGCCTCTTACTCTTATGATTCCAATTCTTGGATTTCTGATTATTTTCAATATGAATCCCGGAATCCATTGAAATAATCAAATCAATGAAAAGAAAAAAAAAAAGAATAGTTGGGGTATGTATTAATAAAAGAAAATCAAGAAATCTTTTTTTAGCATTCCAAACAAAGAAGTAATTAATTGAACACATCCAAGGAAAGGAGTTTTATAAAAACTTTTTCAGATTTCGACGAAAAGAAAAGGATTAGTAAACCCCGCCGATTTTTAATCTTTGAATCATAATATGAAATGAGTCAAGTCAATAAAGTATAGCATAAATCGAATTTATAAAACGAAAATAATAAAAAAAAAAAAAATACTAAACTAAGTACTAAGTACGCAATATGTGACTTCTCCAAGAAAATATCTTAGTATGCGGAGTATCCCGTTAGAGAATCACTATGTCTATTTTATTTCCCGTAGAAAATCACTTAATTTAATAACTTTTAAATAACTAAAAAAAGAACTACTTTCTTTTGTCTTTGAACCGGAAAAAGGCAAACAAATAAAAAGTAAAAAAGGTTCCGCTGCTCCTTATTGTCCATATATAACTCTGATAAGAGCCGGTTTATCATAATAAAGAATTTAGGAAGAATTCGGTTGGAATAACTTTCCTATCATTTGTATTCTTTTTACTTTTGAAATATGAACACTGGAATCATTAAAATATTTATTTGATTATGATTATATGATTAAAAGGGTATTATTCAAATATTATTCATAGAATAAATTACTCCACTCGAATCGAATAGAATTTTGAAATTGAATTCAATTATTGAATTCAATTTCAATATAAATAGTTCAATTAAAAATAGTTAAATTAAAAAGTCTTTGCAGAACGATCTATAAAAGAATTGATAGAGTTTCATTTCTCAACTCAATTAGTAGTATCCCTAGAGTCCACTTCTTCCCCATACTACGAGTGAAAGGGAAAATGTAAAGACTACCATCAAAGCAGCCCAAGCGAGACTTACTATATCCATGTGAATTATGTCCCCTATCTCTATGAATATGAAGGAATTTTGCTAGTATTGTTCACTTTTTTCCATTATTTTTCACTAATAATAATAATAGTCACTAATAATAATAATAGTCACTAATAATAATATTATTATCGCTGGTGCAGAGTAAAAAAAAAAAAAGATTTTGTCCAATACCATTGATGAAACAATCCAAAAAATCCAATTCAATTAATTAGAACCAATTAATTATAAGAAGTTCTTGTATGATTGCTAGTAGAATCGGGAAAGATTAAGCGCAAACAAAATAAGCAGCAGCGCTCTTGGAAATATCACGAGTCTTTTTCCTCCGCTGTTTCTATTGGGGACAATATATCAGCAAAACGGAATAAGGTATTTCGCGTCTTTTGTTGATCAGGCGACACCCGGATTTGAACTGGGGAAAAAGGATTTGCAGTCCCCCGCCTTACCACTCGGCCATGTCGCCAAGGCAATAGAAATAAAAAATAGACCAAAATACCCCCCCCCCTTTTTTTTTTCTTACTAAACTTCTTTTTTTTTTGTACTTGTATCTTGAATCCCATTTTTCTTAATCTGAATCCCTTTCCTATCTATTGAAAGGAAAAAGAAAATGTGAATTTTCAGTCACAAAAGCCGAAATTCAGGACAAATTGGAACCGTTAACTATTGACTGAAAATTCATGAACGATTCTCGAATTTGAATCTAAATTTGAATCTAAAATTGTATTTCCCGAATGATATAAGAAAATAAAAATGGATATCTAACTATCCAGTATTGATTCTTTTCAATAAAAAAAAGCCTTCTCCATTTCAATTATAACAACAATTATGAGTATATGTAAACCCCAGACCATAAATTATTACACGTATACCTCTAATCAGATATCTTATCTGTTTATGATTCCTATAGAAAATCGATATTTTGCTAGAGCACGCCATGCGCTGTACAGAATAGACCCGCAATAAAAGGAAAGACATATATATAGATAGCTATAGTTCTATCCGCGTATGCTTAATAAAGCTTTCTTCTGCGCTTCAACAAACTCTATAAAAAAAAAAAAAAAATATCTCTTCTGTTCGGTGCGAATCCTTTTTTTTTTTTTACTGAACAAGGAAATCCACGAAAAAAAGGAAAAAAGCTAAGTGCTAATGGGTTTTTATCTCATCGAAGAGATCAAATCCCGAATTATTTATTTCACTTGTATTGGAATATGTAATATCATAAATAATAGTAGAAATTGAATCACTTTTTGTTATTCTATATAAAATTCCATAAGTCTAAGTTAAGTGGAATTTCTCAATTCTTTTCCAGTTGTATCTGTTGCAAATTCCAATTTGAGTAGAAAATCAAAATTCTCTTTATTCCTCCGTTCATACGTATTTCAGACATTCCATATTCATATATGGAGTTAGATAAAATTTTATGTGATTCTGTAAACAGAATAGCAATTCCATCAGTGCTGATCGATCCATATAATTGGATGAAAAACGATCCAATAATGGGATTTTTTTTCAATAAATGGGAAATTAAAAATGCTTGGGGATGGAAATGGGGGAATGTCTACAATACCTGGATTTAATCAGATACAATTTGAAGGATTTTGTAGGTTCATTGATCAGGGCTTAGCGGAAGAACTTTATAAGTTTCCAAAAATTGAAGATAGAGATCAAGAAATTGAATTTCAATTATTTGTGGAAACATATCAATTAGTAGAACCATCGATAAAAGAAAGAGATGCTGTATATGAATCACTTACATATTCTTCTGAATTATATGTATCCGGGGGATTAATTTGGAAAAACAGTAGGGATATGCAAGAACAAACAATTTTTATTGGAAACATTCCTCTAATGAATTCCCTGGGAACTTCTATAGTAAATGGAATATACAGAATTGTGATCAATCAAATATTGCAAAGTCCTGGTATCTATTACCGGTCAGAATTGAACCATAACGGAATTTCGGTCTATACCGGCACTATAATATCAGATTGGGGGGGAAGAGTAGAATTAGAGATTGATAAAAAAGCAAGGATATGGGCTCGTGTGAGTAGGAAACAGAAAATATCTATTTTAGTTCTATCATCAGCTATGGGTTTGAATCTAAGAGAAATTCTAGAGAATGTGTGCTACCCCGAGATTTTCTTGTCTTTCCTGAGCGATAAGGAAAAAAAAAAAATTGGGTCAAGGGAAAATGCCATTTTGGAGTTTTATCAACAATTTACTTGTGTAGGCGGAGGTCCAGTATTTTCTGAATCCTTATGTAAGGAATTACAAAAGAAATTTTTTCAACAAAGATGTGAATTAGGAAGGATTGGTCGACTAAATATGAACCAGAGACTGAATCTTGATATACCTCATAACAATACATTTTTGTTACCGC